AAAAAAGTTTTTGATCGGAATATAAATTAAACCGAAAAACCCCTTAACTATTAAGGGGATTAATAGAACGAATCACACTTTTACCACTAAACTATACCCGCTACAATCTAATTATTGTATACAAATGGATCTTTTGTCGAACAGAGTAATTTGGCGTAATCAAAATAGGATACTAAATGAATCATGAAAATTAGAGCGTTAACTTTATTTTTCGTGTTTGCGGGATTAAAGCAGGAAAAGAAGATTTAAATAATATAACTAAATTAAAAATGAAATAAGAAGTCCTTTGGAGTAATTTTAATAGAGACGGTTTACTAAAAGCACCAAAATCATAACATAAAAATGCGTTGTGTAAAAGTCCAGAGTTTCTTTTTTTTTTTTTATTCTATTCCATTTTGTATTCTAAAAAATATAAAAAAAGTAGTTAAAGTAAAAAAAAAGAATAAAATAATAAATGAGACTTTCGAGTTGTTTGAATTTACTAACAAGTCTTTCTATTTTCAAATTCGATAAATAGTTTTATCTATCATTCGTTGGAACAAAAAGAGGGGCCTGGCTAGGTATTGAGCTAGCCAGCCCGGCCGTGGGAGTAAAAGAAAAAGGTACCTTCGATCAAAATGAAAACAATAAGTCTTTTTTTAGTTTTCTTTATATTGGATCCTTTCAGCTCTTACTTTATTTTATCTAAATGGAATTGCTGATAAAAGTGATACACATCTAAATCTATATTCTTCTATATATTAGAATATATTATTTTATAATAAAAAGATCGAAAGAAAGCCTTTTTTAATCCTTACTTTATGTGTAATGTAACATAGTAAATTTTTTTTTTTGAATTGGGAGAGATGGCTGAGTGGACGAAAGCGGCGGATTGCTAATCCGTTGTACGAGTTATTTGTACCGAGGGTTCGAATCCCTCTCTTTCCGCCTCCCTCGATGACTTTGTTATTTGAATTTTATTTATCTTTCAAAATTTTCAAATAATTTTTTTATTCTTCACGTCCAGGATTACGCCCTGGATCATTAGATAGGAATCCAAAGATGAAGAGAGAAACAAAGAATATCACTACTGTGTAAACGAAAAGTTTGAGAGTAAGCATTACACAATCTCCAAGATCATTTTTTGGGAAAGAGGGGAATAGATCGTCTGTTTTTATATCACATATCCTATTTTGACACCATGAAATGAAGCGCTTTCTAGAAATAGAAAAATTTTTAATTTATAAAAATTATTTTGTCATAAGAGTCTTTCATTACTCAAATTTTATTTCATACCCAAAATTAGATATTCTCGAAGACTCTGATACTAATAGGATTAGTGTCTTTCACTGTAAAAGAAGGGGGGGTCTGAATGGAGAAATGGGGTGATTCAGATTTTTCGCGTCTATACAAGAGTTTCTTTGAATTGAGGATTCGTTATTGTAAGACTTATCTGATCCAATTGATAGAATTTTCGAAATAAATCATGAATTTTCTAGGATAATATTAAAGATCTCAGCGAAAACTTACAGCAGCTTGCCAAACAAAGGCTAAGAGAAAAAAAAACAGAGGGATGACTGGCATAATATCTACAATCGGATTCAAAAAAGCATAGGCCTCTGGCAATTTGGCGAAGATAAAATGACTCGAATAAAGAGCCGAATTAATACAGATCAAACTAAAGATATTAAGCATAACAGACATTTTGTTCTTGGAGATAATTGCATTTTGATTGAGTTATTGATATGAAGTAAAAATGAATAAAGTAAGGTATACAAAATTCTTCTTTTTCATTGAATTCACCCAATCAAAACCCCTCCCATTCTCAAATAGAATAGAAGAAATTCGGCTTTCATACAATATCTTAATTGAATTATATGTAATGATCAATAAATTCAATTTTATTCTATATTTTTATTCTAATACTAACTAACTATATACGTATCAAAATCTTAGCAAGAATATATTCTCTAAATTCTATATTTGGACCGGAATTGACGATCAACTAATACTAGTATTATTCTTTATTAGTGTCGAATAGAAATTTAAATGGGGCGTGGCCAAGTGGTAAGGCAACGGGTTTTGGTCCCGGTATTCGGAGGTTCGAATCCTTCCGTCCCAGATCATATTTCATTCTAAATCTAAATTTGATTAGAATAAGAATAAGATTCTTGTAAACAACTTTCTGTTTATGTTTAAAGGTCTAATATGGAATAGAATGTTATTCCTATTTCTGATTATTCTCTAAATAAATCTTTTTTTTGACAAACTCGAACTGCATCGAGTTCAAATGACATGTGGAGACACCTAAATGAAATTTCTTTGTAATCCAAGTAAGATAGGCATATAAAGCACAATCCAAGGATTTTTATTAAAAAATCGAGTGGTTTGTTTTTGATTATATGTTTACTTTGCTCCTATTGAGTATTGAAGAAAGTTATTAACTTCGAAAAACCGTTCATCCGATATTGAATTTTCAATGATGCATATGCATTTTGTGCGAAAGAACCTATCTTTCTTAGATCTTATTTTCTATTTTTTTAAATTCATTTTGTGCATCTCTTCATTTCAGGAGTTATTGGTACTATAATTGAATTTAATTAAGGGGATCTTCTTCTTTCTTAAGGCTCGGTTAGGGTAAAATAATAAAAAGTAAAGGGGGTAAGCACTTAATCTATACTTATTCGGCTTTGTACCTATATAAGATAGCCAGCATCCCGAAAAAGGGGGGGGATCCCTCCCCTTTTTTATTTATTATGATTTTTCATTCTTAGGGACTAGATCGAAGTTAATTAGCAAGGGCAAGTATTAAGTTCAATATCTTTGTCTGTCCAAATTTCATTAATAAACAATCAAATTACGCGATCTAGTTTATTTGAACCTTTAGGTATTTCGTGTTTGACTCTAATGAATAATTAGAAATCGATGGAAGGAGCGGGAAAATTGAGATAAATGGATTCATTCATTCTATTCACTTTACTTTCATTCCTTTATTTCTTTTATGACAATCTTATAGACTTATAGAAAGATTACTGAATATCAAGTTAAACAAAATATGAAAATCCTTATATAAAATGAGGAAATGCATAGTCTATATGTATATATTGTTATTGTTCTATTTCATTGAGCGTCGTTTTTCGTTGTGAAACAAGAATTTTGTGATTTCTTAAATTGAAAATTAAAATTTCAATATCTAACAATATCTAACATAGAATATCTATAAGAGTGACAATCGTTCAATCTATCTGATAGATATAGATAGGAACTATTCTTTTAGCTATTTGATAAAATAAGAATCGAAAGAATAAGGACTAAAATCTTCCCTACCATCAGTCTTTTTTATTTATTTCATAAAATAAAAATAAACAACAAATTTTATTTATTGATTTGTTGTTTGATACGTTTATTGGCTTTAAATTTTAATTATTGGTGATTCAATTCCAAAAGAAATAGAGAAATTTTTTATGATGATCAATTCGTACTCTAAAACTTTATTCAAATAATAATATCAAAGTAGGAAAGTTAATTATAAACTCATTAATTTTCATGATTCTTTATGAATGAAATCTTTTATATTTTAAAGTTTAAAGGTGTGCGCGGTTGGTGAATCTATATTTTTGAGTTATTTGTAGATATTCAAAAAGAATTAATCATTTTTTTATTTCTATTTTAGAATCTAATAATTGATTTTGATAATTAAAAAAATCTTGCATTTATACTATAACGATAAAATTGGGGTTATGTTGAATTCGTGCTAAAACTTCTTCAGAAATATTTCTATCCATTTATCTAGAAGAAAGGTGATAGATTACTATGTACCGAATGAACCAATGATTATTCACGATTCCATAATTGAATCAATTCCATACCGGTTCCAAATTATAGAAATGTTATGGTAAAACTTCGTTTGAAACGATGTGGTAGAAAGCAACGTGCGGCTTGAAAGACATGATCCGTTGTGGACTTACATCCACCATTTTATATAAGGATGAAGGTGCTCTTGGCTCGACATCATTTATATTTCTTCTGTTTTACTAGAAACCTCGTTGGGTTGTAATGTAAATAGTCCATGATGGAGCTCGGGTCGAAAGTATTGATTCATTTCTCAGGGGCAAAGATCTAGGGTTAATGTCAATCAATAAATTGGAAGAACTTCGTAAGTATATCTTCGATAGAGAAATTGAAAGGGTTTCACGTTTCTAATCTAATAAAAAATTCTTGGAATTGAAAAAACTCTTTTCATACAAAGTGTATTACATGAGAATCAACCTTTTCTATGATTCTTTACTTTTACTATAAATCAATCGCAAAAAGGGTATGTTGCTGCCATTTTGAAAAGATTAAGAATCACCGAAGTTATGTCTAAACCCAATGATTTAAAACAAAGATTAAAGGATCCCAAAACAAGAAAATACCTTTTCCATTGTTTCTATAACTAGACCATAATAAAAATTAAAATCGATTTGAAACGAAACAAACAAAAAGAAAGTGGGTTTAAAGACCGCTCAATAAATGAAATGCGTAAAAATTTTCCTTTGAGCCATTTGAGAGTTATCTAACTTGAGTTATGAGTACAAATGATTTTTTTTTCAGTAAGTAAAAATAAAAAAAAAAAGAGGGATTTAAACCATAATCTAATTCATCTAACCATTTTATAGACCCATTTGTGATTGTATGTAATTCTATACATAAATAGAACTTAGAATCATTTTTTCGCGAGCCGTACGAGGAGAAAACTTCCTATACGTTTCTAGGGGGGTTATTCATCTACATCTATCCCACTGAGCCGTCTATCAAATCGTTGCAATTGATGTTCGGTCCCGAAGAGAAGGAAGAGATCTTCGGAAAGTTGGTTTTTATGATCCGATAAAGAATCAAATAGATTTAAATGTTACTGCTATTCTATATTTCCTTGAGAAAGGTGCTCAACCTACAGAAAGGGTTCAGAATATTTTAAAGAAATCGGAGATTTTTAAGGAACTTCACTTTAATCAAACGAAATCAAATTAAAGAAATAAAAA